AAGGTGGTGAGATGATGTCTTGAGCAGTTACGGATCCTGGACCCTTAACACAAATAGATGCGTTGCGAGTTCCATACAGATTACTTCTCAATACAATTTCTTTCAAATTCATTAAAATTTCATGTACGGATTCTTCAATCCCTGCTATGTTAGAATATTCATGTGGTATCTTCTCAGATTTTGCACGTGTGATACAGGTTCCTTCCATTTCTCCAAGCAAAGATCGTCGCATCGCGATGCCTATTGTATCCCCTTGACCTCTCATAAGCGGAAACAAGATAAAACGGGCATAATTAAGACGCTTGCTGTCTACTCTTGATTCAACACACTTCCACTGTAGTGGCCGAATTGCTATTTCCTCTTGAAGCATAGTACTATTATTTGATCGTTGAATCATTTATTTCTATTTATTTCTCTTGAACTTGAAATTGGTTCAATTCTGATTTCTACACACGTCTTTTTCTCGGAGGTCTACATCCATTATGTGGTAAAGGGGTTACGTCCCGTATCAAACTTACGCGTATACCACTTCTACAAATGGCTCGTAATGCTGCATCTCTTCCGGGACCAGGACCCTTTATCATGACTTCTGCTCGTTGCATACCCTGATTGACTACTGTATGAAGGGCGTTTCCCGCTGCGGTTTGGGCAGCAAATGGTGTTGCTTTTCTTGCGGTTCTGAATCCGCAAGTACCGGCGGAGGCCCAAGAAACCACCTGACCCCGTACATCTGTAACCGTTACTATGGTATTATTCAAACCGGCTTGAACATGAATAACCCCTTTTGGTATTCTACGCCCACTCTTACGTGAACTAAAGCGCCCGCCCCTGCGTGAACTGAGATGTCCTTTCCTACGTGAACCAACTCTTGGTCTTATTATAATAGGTTTTGCCATATTTTGTCATCTCATAAATGGGAGTCAGAGATATATGGATATATCCATTTCATGTTAAAACAGATTATTTGGACATTTAGAGAGCCTCTATTGTCGATTTTTAGTTTAGATTCGAAGGATTATCCTTGTCTCTGTTTATGTCTCGGGTTGGAACAAATTACTATAATTCGTCCCCGCCTACGGATCAGTCGACATCTTTGACAAATTTTACGAACGGAGGCCCTTATTTTCATATTTGTAATTCCTCAATTTTTAATCTACTCTTTGGAAGAAAATAAGTCTCTTGCAATTTTGAGATACGAGTCCCCACGAAAGTAGTGTGAGTGTTGAAAAAGTCACCTAGTCATTTGAATCTTTGTTATTTGAATCTTTGTTGTTGAGTCGATAAATGATACGTCCCTTGGTTGAATCGTAACGACTTACTTCGATTTTTACTCTATCTCCTGGTAGTATCCGTATAAAACCACATCGGATCTTTCCTGAAATATACCCTAGAATCAGATCTTCATTATCTAAACGAACCCGGAACATCCCATTGGGGAGTGATTCCGTAATTAAACCTTCGTAAACCCATTTTTGTTCTTTCATTCGAGGTAATCCCTTTGAAGTATCAATTCATGGAAGAAGAGTGATATTGGTATGCTTTTTTTTGTCACAAATAGGAATAGGAAGTTACCGACCCAATTCGGATACCAGAAAGATCACCATATATAACACAAAATTTCCCCCCCGATTCTTTCTAGTCGAGCCTCTCGATCTGTCATTATGCCTCGAGAAGTAGAAAGAATTACAAGCCCCATTCCTCCTAAAATCTTAGGGATTTGTTGATAGTTAGAATAGATTCGTACACCGGGTCGGCTGATACGTTTTAAAATAGTTCGATATGGCCCTTTTCTATACCTTCTTCTATATCGTAGGGTTGAAACTAAGAAATTTGTGTTCCTTTCTCGATGTTTCCTCACGTTTTCGATAAAGCCTTCTCGTAGAAGTATTTTCACAATGTTTTCGGTGATATTAGTAGATGCTATTCGAACCAGTTCTTTGTTATGCATCTCTGCGTTTCGGATAGAAGTTAGTATGTCGCCAATAGTGTCCCTACCCATGATGAGCTATAATCATTGGTGCCTTCGATTTTTTTTATTATCAACATGCTCTTTTTTTTCTTTATCAATTATTCCTATTTAAGGGATATACGTGAGACACAATCTACTAATTCATTGAATCTATTTCAGAGACACTCAAACTATCGCGGTCTCGTCTATGAGTCTTTATAATACCTCAGGGGCTAATGAGACTATTTTAGTAAAATTCAACTGTCTCAATTCCCAAGCGATCGCACCAAAGACTCGAGTTCCTTTTGGATTGCCTTTTTGATCAATGACAACTGCAGCATTGTCATCATATTGTATTATCATGCCATTGTCACGTTTGAGTTCTTTACATGTACGTACAACTACAGCTCTGATCACTTCTGATTTTTCTAGAGGCATATGAGGCACTGCTTCTTTGATTACAGCAACAATAATGTCACCAATATGAGCATATTGGCGATTACTAGCTCCTATGATTCGAATACACATCAATTTTCGAGCTCCGCTGTTGTCCGCTACATTTAAATGGGTCTGAGATTGAATCATAGCTTTTTTTGATCTTTTCTTTCAATCCAAAGAAAGGGCAAAAGAAAAAAGAAATATTGTTTGGCCAGAAAAAAACCAACCACAGGTTGGTTTTCATCAGAAATACCCCTTTCCTTTGTTTGCATATCCCTATTCGACAATAAGGAATTGAGTTCGTATAGGCATTTTGGACGCAGCTATTGAAATAGCTTCTCTGGCTACTTTTGCTGATACCCCAACCATTTCATAAAGTATTCGACCCGGTTTCACAACAGATACCCAATATTCGGGCGATCCTTTCCCCGAACCCATACGTGTTTCCGTTGGTCTTATTGTAACAGGTTTGTCTGGAAATATGCGTACCCATACTTTTCCACCACGACGTGCATACCGTGTCATTGCTCGTCGTCCTGCTTCTATTTGTCTAGATGTGATCCAAGCCGGCTCAAGTGCCTGAAGAGCGTATCTACCGAAACAAATCCGGTTGCCTCGATAAGAAACGCCCCGCATTCTTCCTCTATGTTGTTTACGGAATCTGGTTCTTTTGGGGTTATAGTTGATGGTTGTTTCACAATTCCATCTCTACTGCAGAACTGGACATGAGAATTTCTTCTCATCCAGCTCCTCGCGAATGAAACGATTCAATAATATTAGAGATAGGTATTCAATGAATAATACACTGAATCATACGATTCTTTTTTTTTAGATCTAAGATTGTATACACGAATAGACGTATAGATATTTCTATACATCTAGAATCGAATTTCATTTCGAATTTCTTTTTGCTATAATAGATAGATAACCAATCTTGATTTGGACTTTTAGTGAATATCCTAAAACGTCGTAAGGCTTTCGCGGGCGAACATTGACTCTTTCAAGATCTGGTTCATCCGAAGGGTCAGTCCATGACCTTTCAGAATAACTGAATTGGTTTCTGGTGCGTTCCGCCATCCTACCCACTGAATTATTAGAATTCGTTTTCAATAGAATCTTCTGCAGTCACAGGTTCCGTCGTTCCCATCACTTCTTGCTGAATGGCTAGGCCGAATTAATTTTCTGCAATGGAGCTCGTAATTGAATTTGTTGTTCCTGAGTCAATTTCCTTAGCCTTTAATTGACTTGATGCTCTTTTTTTGTTTTAGGTTCTTCCTAAGTATTGATGCTTTATTACACTGCCTTTTCTGAGATAATTCATAGACCATACATATTGGAATCATATATCATGGATATTTTGGTTCTCTCTTTCTATCAACCCTCCATTTACCCGATCCTTTTCTTTCACAATCTATAATCAGATTGATTTTTTTTATGTAAAAAGATTTCAGTTGCTACAACTCTCTGATCAATCGATCATAGAGTGACTGATTCCTTGGATCCAGATAATACGAAGCAATGAGCTGGTTATTAGTTCTATAGTTATTAGTTCTATAGTTATGAGTTCTATCGTTATTAGCTCTTACTCCTATTCTGGTATGGGCCATCCCCCTTTGAACCCTAACTTAAACCTAAAGAAAATAACTGACGAGTCACACACTAAGCATAGCAATTATATCAAAGGATCAATCCAATTTTGATTCAACCCTATAGAATAGAATCGAATAAAAAGAAAAAAGAATTGCTCATTTCTGCTCATTTCTGATTGAACGAAAAGGGATGAAAGAGTTTGTCATTTTGTGTTCCATCTTGGATAGAACGGAAATCAAAAGAAAGGATCCTTATTCCTCGCCCGCAAATATCCAAATTTTGATGCCTAATACCCCATAAACCATTCGAACTGTATATGAACAATAATCAATTTTAGCTCGAATGGTTTGTAGCGGAACCCTCCCTTCTCTGATCCATTCGACACGTGCAATTTCTTTTCCGTCGATACGGCCTGCAATTTGTACTTGAATTCCTTTTGTATTCCCTGGGGTAATGGATTTTTCAATTGCGGTTCTCATTACCTTTCGAAATGCAACTCTTTCTTTTAATTGTTTGGCTATGTATTCTGCAAGAATAGTAGGCTGTCCATAGGGCTTTGTAATTATTGTGATAGCAATGTTGAGTTTATGGTTCACAGAATGAAACCCTTTTTCTACATTGGTCTGTAATTCTTTGATTCTTTGTGGTTTTCCCTTTCTTAAAAATTTTGGCAAGTCTGGGAAGCTCGTATAGATTACGACCTTTATCACATCGCTACTTTTTTGAATCTCTATACGTGAAATGATTGTCTCATCGGAGGGTCGGTTTTTTTTTACATTTTTCTTTATACAATCACGTACAAAATTTTTGATACAATCACGTATTTTTTGATCTTCCTGAAGACCTTTGGAGTAATTTTTTGGTTCTGCAAACCAAAGGGAATGATGTCTTTGGGTTGTACCAAGTCTCAAACCAAGTGGATTTATTTTTTGTCCCATACACCCTCACTCTCCTTATTAGCCCAGTTCAATTTCAATCTGTCCTGATCTCTCATATAGAAATACCTCTTTTTTATATCTGTATATTTAGTATATATATCTATCCATCTTTTTTTATCCATATTTGATCTTTTGATATATCTTTCAATACAATAGTTATATGACAGGTGGTTCTTTTTATGGGATAACTATGTCCTCGCGCTCGAGGTTTTAACTTTTTCCTGATAGTACCCCTGTTGACTTCGGCTTTACTAATGATTAAATCCGTTTTCTTTAATCCCATATTGTGACTCGCATTGGCTGCTGCAGAATAAACCAATTTTAAAATAGGGGAACATGCTCGATAAGGCATGAGTGCTAATATCATAAGTGTTTCTTTGTAGGAACGTCCACGAATCTGATCAATGACTCTTCGCGCTTTGTGAGCAGACAGACGGATATGTTGACCTAAAGCGTATACGTCTCTACTGTTGTTCTTGTTTATCATCAGGTTTACCTCCCACGAATGAACGATGAGCACCTAATATCTACTTTTTTAATTCAGATTAACGACGAGATTTATTGTCGTTTCTCGTATGTTCCCGGAAATTAAGAGTAGGTGCAAATTCTCCCAATTTTTGACCTACCATACGCTCTGTTATATAAACAGGCAAATGCTCTTTTCCATTATGAATGGCGATTGTATGTCCGATCATTGTGGGTATAATGGTAGATGCTCGGGACCAAGTTATTATTATTTCTTTTTCCCCCTTGCTGTTGAGTTTCTCAATTTTTCCTAATAAATGATTCGCAACAAAAGGATTTTTTTTTTTTGAACGTGGCACAGCTACTTACTCCTATCTTTTTTCTTTTGTAAAGACGAAGAAACATATTCGATGTTCAAGATTTTCCTATTTAGTACGTCGACGAAGAATGAAACGATTGCTATATTTATTCCGTTTTCTACTTCTTCTTCCAAGTGCAGGATAACCCCAAGGGGTTGTGGGGTGTTTTCTACCAATGGGGGCCCTTCCTTCGCCACCCCCATGAGGATGGTCGACAGGGTTCATAACCACTCCTCTGACTACAGGACGCTTACCTAGCCAACGCTTAGATCCGGCGCTACGCCGCAAACTTTTCTGGCTCACCCCAACATTACCCACTTGTCCGACTGTTGCTGAGCAGTTTTTGGAGATCAAACGGACCTCCCCGGATGGTAATCTTAATGTGGCCCATTTACCTTCTTTTGCAATCAGTTTTGCTACAGTCCCCGCTGCTCTAGCCAACTGTCCACCTTTTCCAAGTGTGATTTCTATGTTATGTAGGGCTGTGCCTAAGGGCATATGGGTTGAAGTAGATTCGTATGTTTGATCAATCAAAACCTCTTCCCAAACTGTACAAGCTTCTTTCCAAAGCATACGGCTTTCTGAATGTATAGGAGGATATCTATACGGATGGATCCTATATGAATCGTATGATGAAGTATCACATGAGTGGATAGATAGGCATCCAAATATGCTGAATCACTCATGTGATGATAGTCTACATTCTCGGTCTCTCCGTTCCGTCATCTGGCTTATGTTCTTCAGGTAGCATTCAGACCGAATGACTCTATGAAATTACGTCGATACTTCCAAATATTAGGGGTAACGTAGGAGACATCTCTCTTTTTCCCCGGGGGGTAGAATTACCACTGCTTAGCTTTCAATTCGCCTCTGACCATCAAATGAAATGTGCATAATCTTTCTTCTTCTCTTTGAAACTAAAGGGCGTTTCTGGTTCTGTCGGTGCTTCAAACAATTTTGTCTTCTCCATATTACCATATCTCTAGAGTCAATAATTTTATATGAGGAACTACTGAACTCAATCACTTGCTGCCGTTACTCTTCAGTTTTCTGTTGAGGTCTATTCCGTAGAGGCATTCAAATAGGATCCGTGATCGATTTCTAGGTTTCGTTGTAAACCTGATTGGTTACTTCCAATTACGTAAATCCATGGTTCAAACCGCACTCAAAGGTAGGGCATTTCCCATTGAGATAGGAACTTCTGTACCCGAACCAATGGTATCTCCAATTCTCGCCCCTCTGGGATGTAAAATATAGTTCTTCTCACCATCCCGATAGTGTATGAGACAAATGTGTGCATTTCGATTAGGGTCGTATTCTATGGTTACGATTCTCCCAGATATGTCTTTTTCATTCCGTCGAAAATCGATTTGACGGTATAGACGCTTATGCCCTCCCCCTCTATGCCTTGCGGTAATGATTCCTCTGGCATTCCGCCCTTTCCCACAATGACGCTTTCCAGAGATCAAATTCTTTCGTGGATTGGATTTCACTCGACTGTCTGCGGCCCCATTGCGTGTGCTCGGGGTAGAAGTTTGGTATAAATGGATCGCCGTGTTATTCAGTATTTTGATTGAAGCTCTTTTCTTTCTAGCGAAAGGGGTGGAATAGAATAACCCGGTTGAAGCGTAATGATCATACGTCTGTAATGCATTGTATGTCCCCTAATAGGTCCCATTCTTCGACCCTTTCCCGGGAGCCGATGACTATTCATAGCTATTACCTTAACCCCAAAGAAGAGTTCGACCCAATGCTTGATTTCGGTCCTAGTTGATCCTGATTCGACATTAGAAGTATATTGATTCTTCCCCACCAATAGCCTAACACTTTTTTCGGTAAATACTGCATATTTGATTCCATCCATAAATCCACTTTCTTTCCTATGAGTTCCAGTATTGATAAGAATTCGAGTTCTTACTGTTCATATGTTATAGTATGAATATACCACACCAATTCGTTCTCTATTAAGTAAGATTCGAATTCAAATCTACAGAATCGAACGAATCTTATAGAGAACTCTATCGAAATCGAACGCTATCGAAATCGAAGATCGAAAGAATTCTGAAAACAAGAAAATTATATATATAATAGACATATAAAGTAAGATCGATTTCTCTGATGATGATGATACAGAGCCAGTTCCAATAGACTGAACTTATGAAACGCTCCCATCCCATTGGTGTGCATCCAGTAGGAATTGAACCTACGAATTCGCCAATTATGAGTTGGGCGCTTTAACCATTCAGCCATGGATGCTTGGATCATCATACATCGTGAATCAATCATTTCCAACCCTACCCATAACCATAACCATGCCAACAAAACCGCGGAGAGGCTATGAAGTCCAATTATGGATCTTCGAATTGAGAGAGATACTGAGAGAAATCAAGACTTTTGGCTATTTGTATTTGTTCGATTCATGGACCCAATTCGATTTCGTGGAATCTTTTACTTATACTTACCTTTTTTTCCACCAAGAACGTTTTCTGAAACTTTTTGACCCCCGAATTTGGAGTCTCCTCCTTTCGGGTTCACCAAGCAACCGATCTTTCACGAGCAAAGTTGTAGTACTGGTTAAGGGTGTAGTACTGATTCTAGTAGCGGTCCTTATATCTCGTATGCACCATCAAACTATGGTCGAAAGAAAAAATCTCTATTTGAGGGGGCTTCTTCCTCTACCTATGAATTCCATTGGACCCAGAAATGATGCATTGTTTCGTTCTTCCCATAGGTTGGTTGTTTCGCTCCTGTATCTTCCAAAAGGGAAAAAGATCTCTGAGAGTGGTTTCATGGATCCGAAAGGGAGTCCTTGGGTTCTCCCAATAACTCAAAAGTGTATCATGCCTGAATCGAACTGGGGTTCGCGGTGGTGGAGGAACTGGATCGGAAAAAATAGGGATTCTAGTTGTAAGATATCGAAAGAAACCCTAGCTGGAATTGAGATCTCATTCAAAGAGAAAGATATCCAATATCTGGAGTTTCTTTTTGTATCCTATACGACGGATGATCCGATCGCGCTCGGCAGGGACCACGATTGGAAATGGTTTGATGGCCTGTCTCCGAGGAAGAAGCGAAACAGAATCAACTTGAATTCGGGACAGCGATTCGAAATCTTAGTGAAACACTGGATTTGTTATCTCATGCCTGCTTTTCGTGAAAAAAGACCAATGGAAGGGAAGGGTTTCTTCAAACAACAGGGATCAGATTTTTTGAGGAAGGTATCGAGAGAGAATTGGATTTGGTTAGACAATGTGTGGTTGGTAAACAAGGATCGGTTTTTTCGCAAGGTACGGAATGTCTCGTCAAATATTCACTCTGATTCCACAAGATCTAGTTTCGTTCAAGGAACGGATTCTAGCCAATTGAAAGGATCTTCGGATCAATCCAGAGATGCTTTCGATTCCATTAGGAATGAGGATTCGGAATCTCACACATTGATCAATCAAAGAGAGATTCAACAACTCAAAGAAAGATCGATTCTTTTGGATTGGGATCCTTCCTTTCTTCAAACGGAAGGAACCGAGATAGAATCAGACCGATTCCCGAACAGCCTTTCTGGAGATTCCTCAATGTCCCGGCTATTCGCGGAGCGTGAGACGCAGATGATTCGTCATCTGCTTCCGGAAGAAATCGAAGAATTTCTTGGGAATCCTACAAGATCAATTCGTTCTTTTTTCTCTGACAGATGGTCAGAACTTCATCTGGGTTCGAATCCTACTGAGAGGTCCGATCCTAAATTGTTGAAGAAACAACACGATGTTTCTTTTGTCCCTTTCAGGCGATCGGAAACGAAAGAAATAGTGGATCTCTTCAAGATAATTCCGTATTTACAAAAGACCATCTCAATTCATCCTATTTCATCAGATCCGGGATGTGATAGGGTTCCGAAGTATGAACCGGATCTGGACAGTTCCAATAAGATTTCATTCTTGACCCAAAATCCATTTTTGGATTTCTTTCATCTATTCCATGACCGGAACAGGGTGGGGTACACGTTACACCACGATTTTGAATCCGAAGAGAGATTTTCAAAAATGGCAGATCTACTCATTCTATCAATCACCGAGCCGGATCTGGTGTATGATTATGATAGGGTATTTTTTCCCTTTTCTGAGGGATTCCACTCCGGGGATGAATCGAAAAAGAAATCTTTATTGGTTGTACCTCCTATTTTTTCTGAAGATCCAAAACCAAAAAGAGTGGTATTTGCTAGCAACAACATAATGGAGGCATTCAATCCATATAGATTGATCCGAAATCTGATTCAAATCCAATATAGCACCTATGGGTACATAAGAAATGTATCAAATCGATTCTTTTTACTGTTACTGAATCGATCCGATCGCAACTTCGACTATGGAATGAAAGGGGATCCAATAGGAAGTAAGACTCTGAATCATAGAACTAGAATGAAATATACGATCAACCAGCATCTCTCGAATTTGAAAAAGAGTCAGAAGAAAGGGTCCGACCCTCTTAGTTCTCGAACCGAGAGATCCATGAATCGGGATCCTAATGCATATAGATACAAATGGACCCAAAATTTCCAGGAACATTTGGAACATTTCATTTCTGAGGCTACGAGGCGTTTTCAATTTCAAGTAGTGTTCGATCGATATCATCATCATCGAGATCGATTCTGTATTCATCGATCTCGATATCGATTCCGTATTCATCTGAATCGATTAGGTATTCATCGATCTCGATTCCGTATTCATCTGAATCGATTCCGTATTCATCTGAATCGATTCCGTATTTCTCTGAATCGAGATCGCTTCTGTATTCATCTGAATCGCTTCCGTATTCATCTGAATCGATTCCGTATTCATCTGAATCGATTCTGTAGTCATCTGAATCGATTCCGTAGGAATCCGACTCAATATTTGATTGATTTGGGCGAGTTTATGGCGAAACTGTCGAAGTCACATCCCTTTTTGACGAAGTCACCTCGTTTCCTTTTGTCGAAGGCATTCTTATTTTTCTCGAATTCACTTCCCTTTTGGTCGAAGTCACTTCTCTTCTTTTTGTCGAAGTCACTTCTCTTTTTGTCCTTTTTGTCGAAGTCACTTCCCTTTTTCTTTGTGAGTATCGGAAGTTCCCCCATTCCTGGGTCTGAGATTCCCATCTATATCTATGAATTGAAAGGGCCGAATGATCCACTCTGCAATCAGTTGTTAGAATCAATAGGTGTTCAAATCGTTCCTTTTAATAAACGGAAACCCTTCTTATTGGATGATCATGATTCTTCCAAAAAATCGAAATTCTTGATCAATGGAGGCACAATATCACCATTTTTGTTCAATAAGACAAAATGGATGATTGACTCATTCCCTACTAGAAAGAATTGCAGGAACGATTTTGATAACACGGATTCCTATTTCTCAATGACATCCCACGATCGAGACAATTGGCTGAATCCCGTGAAACCATTTCATCGAAGTTCATTGATATCTTCTTTTTCTAAAGCAAATCGACTTCGATTCTTGAATAATCCACATCACTCCTGGTTCTATTGTACCAAAAGATTCCCTTTTTATGTGGAAAAGGCCCTTCTCAAGAATTCGGATCTTACGTATGGACAATTCCTCAATATCTTGTTCATTCGCAACAAAAGATTTTCTTTGTGCGTCGGTAAAAAAAAACATGTTTTTTGGGAGCGAGATACGATTTCCCCAATCGAGTCACAGGTATCTAAGATATTCCTACCTAAGGATTTGCCACAAAGTGGTGACGAAACGTATAACTTGTACAAATCTTTCCATTTTCCAATGCGATCCGATCCATTCGTTGGTAGAGCTATTTATTCGATCGCAGACATTTCTGGAACACCTCTAACAGAGGGACAAATAGTCCATTTTGAAAGAACGGATTGTCCACCTCTTTCAGATATGCATCTATCTGATTCCGAAGGGAAGCAGTATCTCAATTTCAATTCAAACATGGGTTTGATTCACACTTCATGTGCTGAGAAATCCAAAAAGAGGAAAAAACGGAGTCTTAGGTTTAAGAAACGGGAGATGGATAGAACCCTTCAACGAGAGCGTGCTTTTTCAAATTCAAATCTCTCAAAATGGAATCTGTTCCAACCATATATACCGTGGTTCTTTACTTTGACAGGGTTCAAATATCTAAAATTCGCCCTTTTAGATCCTTTTTCAAACCTAGTGAGCAGTCACATATCTATTTTTCAGGATATTCTGGAGACATCATGGTGGATTCTTCAGACAAAATTGTGGGCGATTCTTTCAAACTGGAATCTCAGTGAGATTTCGAGTCATTGTTTACAGACTCTTCTTCTGTCCGCAGAACTGATTCATCGAAATAATGAGTCACCCCTATGGCTGAGATCATCAAATGCTCGGGAGTTCCTCATCCTTTTCCTTCTTCTTGTTGCTGGATATCTCGTTGGTACACATCTTCTCTTTGTTTCCCGAGCCTTTAGTGAGTTACAGACGGATTTCAAAAAGATCAAATCTTTGATGATTCCATCATACATGATTGAGTTGCAAAAACTTCTGGATATGTATCCTCCATCTGAGCAGAATTCTTTCTGGTTAAAGAATCTCTTTCTAGTTGCTCTGGAACAATTAGTCTATTTTCTAGAAGCAATATGGGGTTCTGCTTTTAACATGCTATTGGGTGGCGGTCCCACTTATGGGTTCAAATCCATAGGTTCTAAGAAGAAATTTTGGAATAGGAATCTCATGGGTATCATGGATTTCCTAAGGATCATACCAAATCCTATCAATCGAATCACTTTTTCGAGAAATACGAGACATCTAAGTCGTACAAGTAAAGAGATCTATTCATTGATAAGAAAAAACGTGAACGTTGAGTGGATTGATTATCGAAAGAAACTCGAATCCTGGGTCGCGACCAGTGATGTGATTGAGGATGAAGAAAGAGAATTCTTGGTTCAGTTGTTCACCTTAACGACAGAAAAAAGGATGGATCAAATGCTATTGATTCTGACTCATAGTGATGGTTTATCAAAGAATGACTCTAGTTATCAAATGGTTGAACAACAGGGATCAATTTACTTACGATACGTAGTTGACATTCATCAAAAGGATCTAATGAATTATGAGTTCAATAGATCCTGTTTAGCAGAAAGACGGATATTCCTTGCTCATTTTCAGACAATCACTTATTCACAAACCTCGTGTGGGGCTACTCGTTTTCATTTCCCATCTCATGAAAAACCCTTTTCGCTCCGCTTACCCCTATCCCCCTCTAGGGGTATTTTAGTGATAGGTTCGATAGGAATTGGACGATCCTATTTGGTCAAATCCCTCGCGACAAACTCCTATCTTCCTTTCATTACGGTAGTTCCAAACAAGTTCCTGGATCCCAATTACATTCCTTATCAGTATCAATTCGATCCTTTTGATAGTGATTCTGAGGATCTTGTTAATGAGTATAACGATCTTTCTTATGGGTATCTTGAGAGTCTTGATATGCTGGATGTTGATGAGAGTGACGATATCGATAGCGATAGCGATAGCGATGATGACCTTGATATCGATGATATAAAGCTGCTAAATGCGCGACCTGAGGATAGACTACTACTAGATCTATTTAGTATCCGCATTCCATTGGAAATAGCAAAAGCAATGTCCCCTTGCATACTTTGGATTCCAAACATTCATGATCTGTCTGTGCGTGCGTCGAATACCTTATCCCTCGGTCTATTAGTGAACTCTCTCTCCAGGGATTGTGAAAGATGCTCCACTAGCAATATCCTTGTTATTGCTTCGACTCATATTCCCCAAAAAGTGGATCCCGCTCTAATAGCTCCGAATAAATTAAATACATGCCTTAAGCTACAAAGGCTTATGATTCCACAACAACGAAAGCACTTTTTCACTCTTTCATATACTAGGGGATTTCACTTGGAAAAGAAACTGTCCCATCCTAATGGATTCGGGTCCATAACCATGGGTTCCAGTGTACGAGATCTTGTAGCACTTACGAATGAGGCCCTATCCATTAGTATTGCACAGAAGAAATCCATTATAGACACTCATACAATTCGATCTGCTCTTCATAGACAAACTTGGGATTTTCGAGCCAAGGTAAGACCGGTTCAGGATCATGGGATCCTTTTCTATCAGATTGGAAGGGCTATTGCACAAAATGTACTTCTAAGGAATGGCCCCATAGATCCTATATCTATCTATCTGAAGAAGAGATTCCCTACGGGTTCTTATTTGTCCAACTGGTACTTCGAGCTTGCAACGAGCATGAAGAGATTAACGATACTTCTTTATCTTTTGAGTTGTTCTGCCGGATCGGTCGCTCATGATCTTTGGTCTCTACCCGGACCCGATGAAAAAAATGGGATAATTTCTGATTTGGTTGAGACTGATTCTGCTCTAGTTCGTGGCCTATTAGAAGTATTCGAAGGAGAAGGCACTCTGGTGGGATCCTCTCGGACAGAAAAAGATGGCAGTCAGTTTGCTAATGATCGAGTGACATTGCTTCTTCGGTCTGAACGAAGGAATCCCTTAGATATGATGAAAAATGGATTTTGTTCTAGCGTTGATCAGAAATTTCTCTATGAAAAAGACGAATCGGAGTTTGAATTGGAAGACGGGGTTCTATTTAGAGAAAGAGACCGCGACCTGCAACAGATAGAGGAGGATTTCTTCAATGACATAGTTTGGTCTCCTAGAATATGGTACCCCGATCTATTTGGTTGGATCGAAAGTCCCAATGAATTGGGATTTCCCTATTGGGCCAGGTCATTTTTGGGCACGCGGATCATTTCTGATCAAGAGAATGATTGGGACCCTGCGAATCCATTCTTTTGGGATGCGCCTGTGTTTTCACGTCGAGAATTCTTTGCAGATCAAGAGATGTCAAAGGGGTTTCTTATTTACCTAACAAAGGAGATGCGTGAAAGCTTGTTCATCAAGAATACGCAAGAAAATAACTTCGAATTGTTGATTCATCGCCAGAGATGTCAGAGAACCAATAGTTCATTATCTAATGGGTCTTTCCGTTCTAATACTCTATCCGAGAGTTATCAGTATTTATCAAATCTGTTCCTATCTAACGGAACGCTAGTGGATCAAATGACAAAGACATTGTTGAGAAAGAGATGGCTTTTCCCGGATGAGATGAACCATTTGATTCATTTAACAGGAGAAAGATTTCCCATTCCTTAGCCGAAAAGATAGGTGGCCATGAAAGGGGGATTAAGTGGAACCGAATTGACCGGTTGGTAGAGTCGTGGAAATACTCGTTTCTTCCCTATTTT